CCCTTTTGAAAGAAGCTATTCAGGAACAGATGGAACGTTTTCTACTTCAGGAATAAGTATAAAGAATTTGATCACTTTTAATCTTTATCAATCTTTTTTATCAATCGTTTTATCAATCGTAATTTAGTTATTATATTTAAATATATTTAATTTAATTAACAAATATATCTAATTTAATAACTACTAATATTTAGTAATTTATAAATATATACTAATTTATAAATATATACATATAAAAAAATACAAACAACATGTATAAAACATATAAAATATATATATTTTATACAAATTTTATATGTTTTATAAAACTCCATAAAATCATCTGTAATAATTTTTTTCTCTCTATAATAATATACAGAAAATATAATAGAGTATTTAAATATATACCAACAAAAAATATAATAATCATATAAAATAACCATATATTATAATTATAATTTTATAATTTTTGTATATATTACAAATATTATAGTAATATATAATATATAGAAAAAAATAGATTTTCTAAATAAAAAGAATATATAAATGATATAATAATAAAATGATATAATAATAAAATGATATAATAATATATATCATTATATATAAGAATTATATAGAAAATATATTATACTTAAAATACAACAAATATATAATATAATAAATATATTATACTTAAAATACAACAAATATATAATATAATAAATATATAAGGGCTTCTCTTATTCAAATTATTCAAAATATCTTTCTTGACTTGACACGGAAATAAAAATATATATATGGAAACAAATTGCGTCCAATAGGATTTGAACCTATACCAAAGGTTTAGAAGACCTCTGTCCTATCCATTAGACAATGGACGCTTTTCATTCCAAAACTTTTTAGATTTTTTTCTTTTCACATTTCTTATTCGGAAGAAACGGATGGATATGTGAAAGAATTCCGTGAATTGCGTATTCAATTTCAGGCTGATTACTTTAATCATATTCGTTTCATTTATTATATTATATTTATAAATTTTTTGTTTCTATTTATTAAAGTAAAGAGAAATATAGAGATTTTGAATAAAGAAAAGAAATATTGAATAGATATAAGAGAGAAAGCGAGCACAAGCGGGTAGCGGGAATCGAACCCGCATCGTTAGCTTGGAAGGCTAGGGGTTATAGTCGACGTTGATTCATCATTTTTAACGTCTCTAATTCAAAACCGAACGTGAAACTTTGGTTTCATTCGGCTCCTTTAGGGAAGATGGATAAATTTACAGATGTAAAAGATATGAACGAAATTAAATAAAATTCGGCCCATACCATCTATGTCAGCTTTTCTGTCGGAATGCACTTAAAACGACCCGCTTTCTAGACGATCCTTATAGAAAAGAGGGGATTATAACAATCTTTCTAGTTACTTCGTTCTCTATTTCATTTCTATTTGAGAGAATCCTTAGGAAAAGCATTTGATTTTGTTTCCACCGAGCTAAAAAAATTTGTCGATGTCTCTAGTAAACCAAAGGCATTGTTTAATTCGCTATTTTGCTTCCATTTTCCCTATACAAAAAAAAAAAAAATGGAAGATTTAGTTACGATTAGAAATACACTTTCTATCTTTATCCATGGATCCTTTACTCATACTCATTCAATTGGAAGTATTGATCCAATTAAAAAAAAGATTCTGTTTCATAATTTCATAATCCAATTTTTCAATTTATAATTGACTCTTGGATACAAATCACGAGAATGTATATTCTTCCTCGAATTTGTCATTACATTAATTAAAAGGTAAAGGATGAAATCCTTTTAAGAAATAAAGTTTTTGATCGGAATGGAATATTAATCAAACCGAGGAACCCCTTAACTATTAAAGGGTTAATAGAACGAATCGCACTTTTACCACTAAACTATACCCGCTACAATCTGATTATTGTATATAAAAGGAATTTTTGTCGAACAAGAAACTCGGGCGTAATCACGTAATCAAAAGGTAGGATCAGAAAAAAATTATGAAAATTATAGTTCTGGCGTGTTTTGTCAGAGGACCTAATGAGATTAGGAAAAGAGGACTCTTTTAACTAACTAAATAAGAATTTTTTTTTTTTTCTGGGGGTTTTTGACAGATATGTCTCGACAAAACTACTTAACTTAATTAAGCCATAACATAAAAATGCGTTGTGAAAGAATCCATAGTTCTTTTTTTTTTTTATCTTCTTTTTTTATAATTATATAAATAGAAATTATATAAATAGAAGATAAGAAATTAAGTAATATAGGAAATGACACTTTTATTCTACATCATTTGAATCATGTGATTCTATATCATAGGAATCGAAAAAGTCCTTCCTATGACTTTTGCTGTTTCAATAAAAAGTCCTTTTGTTTTCGAATTCAAAATAAAATTAATCATTTTATTCCAATTCGTTGGAACAAAAGAGGCCCGGCCGGGCTAGGTACAGACCGGGCCAAGCCGTGGAAATAAAAGGCCCTTTCAGACGAAATCAAAGGGGTTTTTTTATTGATTTTAATTTCATTATTTAGAATTAAAATAAAAAATATAGTTAAAAAAGATTTATAGTAATAGTAAATTAAATAAAGTAATATCGCATTAAATATAGTAATTTATGTTAAGTACAGTAATATAATAATATATTGCTATGATGGTATAAAGGTTTAAAATATATCAGTTAAAAACTAGATTAAATAAATAAAGAAGTCTAGATTAACAAAACGATCTAGATTAATCTATATTAAATAGATTAAAAAATATATATTCCCTTTCCTTTTTTTTTTTCTTTATATATATGTTGGAATATTGTAGATTGGATTCGCGATATCTCCTTCAAGCCCTTAACCTTTTTTATATAAACGCTTAAACGCTTTTATGGAATTTTTTTTTATATCTAGTATATATCTATATTAGAATATTATCTATATTAGAATATTATCTACTTATTCGTTAGGTATTCTTTTTCTATGTATTTTTTTATATGTATTTTTTTATATGTATTTTTTTAGGTATTTTTTGTCTATATATACTATAATTCCAATATAAAAATATATTAAAAATATATTATATAAAAAATATATAATATATATAAATATATTGATATAGAGATTAGATAGATATAATAGAGATTAGATAGATATATATAGATTAAAAATATAATGATCTATAATATATTTATAATAATTTATAATAATTAAAAATATATTTTTAATAATTATATAATTATAAATGTTAAAAAAGTCTTATACTTATATATTCATATACTTCATATACTTATATATAATAAAAAAAGAAAGTAAAGAATGTATATATAATATTAAAGAATGTATAAGATGAATAAATAATATTCTAAAAAATATACATAACAAATAGATAAAGGTAAACTAAATAATAAATATAATAAAAACTTTTCAATCCTTATTTTTTATTTTTTGTAATGTAGCATAGTAATTACCCCTTTTCAATTGGGGGAGAGATGGCTGAGTGGACTAAAGCGTCGGATTGCTAATCCGTTGTACGAGTTTTTCGTACCGAGGGTTCGAATCCCTCTCTTTCCGTTTTCGTCGATACCCTGTTATTTTTTTTTTTTTTTTTTCGAATTTATCGCGAGTTCGATGGGGAATCGAGAAAATTTTACTAAGAACGTTTAAAAATCGAGGAAGAAAGGCCTTTTTTGTTTGTTTTTTATTATTCACGTCCAGGATTACGCCCTGGATCATTAGATAGGAATCCGAATATGAAGAGAGAAACAAAGAATATTACTACCGTGTAAACAAATAGTTTGAGCGTAAGCATTACACAAGCTCCAAGATTCTTTTTTAAGAAAAAAGATAATAGATTCTCTTTTATACCGCATGCCCCTCTATTTTGTATTTTGACACTAAGAAAGAAAGTTTTTTTTTAGATTTAGAGATAGAAAACAAAACTTTCAAAAAAATAATTTGTAATAATGTAATAAAAAAAAAATTAATATAAGGTGGAGTTTTTCATTACAAAAAAATTTCTTTCATATCCAAAATTAGACATTGTGGGGGACTCCAATCTACAATAGGGCCTTTCAATGGAAAAAAGGTTAGACTAAGGAAATGGGGTGATCCAGATTTATCGCGGATGTACAAGAATTTCAATATTTGAATTGAGAGTTCATACTGTAAGACTTATCTAATCTTATCAATTGTTGTGTTAGATTTTTTTTGTTTTTGTTGAATCAATCATGAATTTATCTAGGACAGTATTAAGGATCTCATCGAAAACTTACAGCAGCTTGCCAAACAAAAGCTAAGAGAAAAAAAAGCACAGGTATTACTGGCATAACATCTACGATTGGATTCAAAAAGGCGTAGGCCTCGGGTAATTTGGCGACGAAAAAACTGCTTGAATAAAAAGCAGAATTAAGACAGATACAGATCAAACTAAATATATTAAGCATAACAAACATTTTGTTATCGAAGATAATTGTATTTATTTTGATTGAGTTATTAATAAGTTGAGTTATTGACAGAAGGGAAAATGAAAAAAAAAAAAAAATAAGATAGATCAAAAAAACCTTCTTTGATTTGAACTCGCACAATCAAAAACCCTTCAATTCTCAAATCAAAAGAGAATAGAATAAATCATACTTTCATACAATATCTTAATTGAATTATATGTAATGATCAATAAATTAAGTTTAATTATATATCTACACATATCAAAATTCTAGCAACAATCCTTTGTTTATAGATATTTAGACTGGAGTTGACGAACAACCAAAACCAATATTAGTGTTTATTAGTGTCCAATAGAAATGGGGCGTCGCCAAGTGGTAAGGCAACGGGTTTTGGTCCCGCTATTCGGAGGTTCGAATCCTTCCGTCCCAGAGCATACCCAACAAATTATATTATTATAGTTATATATGATAATATATATCAGAAGAAAAAAGATTGACCTTTGAAACTTAACCATTCTTAAGAGTATAATATTTCAAAAATTGGATTATTGTTCTTAAAGATTCTTCTCTGAATCGTTTTCACAAATTTAATTTAATCGTGTTCAAATAACACACATATGGAATTGAATCTATTCGTGATCCCTAAATGTTAAATATTTAACATGAAATATCTATAATTTCTTTCAGTAACATAACAATTGTTTAGTCTATCTAATAGATATGAGGGTCCCGTATTATTGGGATTCCTGTTTTTTCAAACAGTATAAAAAAAAAAACAACTTTTCTTTACATCATCCTTTATCCACTATTTCACTAAAAAAAAAAATTTATTTTTATTTTTATCTATATTTTTATCTATCTAGTTTTTTAATCTTTGATGGTTTAACACAAATATGGATTTCTCTTATGATAATAAAATGTGGCTCTCACTATACTATCTAAACTATAAAATTTTATTCTTTTATTCAAATAATGAAATGATATGGGGGTCGGAAAATTTTCAATCGCTTAAATCTTTTTGATGATTTCTTATGAGTTCGTAGTATTCGAAGAGGTGTGAAATTAGTAAATTGATCCTATCACTTTTAAGTTACTTGAAGATGGCGATTCAAAAATTAATTTTTTTTTATTCTACTTATATTATAGATATTATTTAGTAGATATTATTTAGATTTTATTTATAAATAATATATTCTAAATAATATATTCCATTTTAAGATTAATAAATAATTTTAAGATTAATAGATATATGTGTATCTGGTATTAAATTTAATTCCTTCTGAGACTTCGTCAAAAACTCGCCATTCATATTTCATATACAAATAAAAAGTATAGGTTACTGTGTACCGACCGAACCAATGACTATTCGCGATTCCATAATTGAATCAATTACATACTGCTTCCAATCTAAAGGAATGTTATGGTAAAACTTCGTTTAAAACGATGTGGTAGAAAGCAACGTGCGACTTGAAGGACACGATCCGTTGCGGATTCATACATCCGCCGTTTTATATTATAATTAAAAAAAAAAATTATAGGAATGAAAGCGCTCTTGACTCGACATCGTTTCTTCCGATTCACTAGACCTCTCATTTTTTTTTTGGGGGGGGGAGGGTGGTAAATCGTACATGGTGGAGCTCGAGTAAAAAGTATTGATTAATTTTTCGGAAGCAAGAATCTAGGGTTAGTATCAATCAACAAATTGGGACAACTTCGTAAATAGATTTTCCATATATAAATCGAAAGGATCCAATTCAAGCAAGTTTTGAATTAAAATTTTTGGTAATTGGTAAAACTTTTTCGATCAAATCAAAAGTGTATTACACAGGAATCACCCAGTCATATGATTCTTTGAGAGAAAGAAATCCTACACTAAACCTAAACTAAAAAAGGGTATGTTGCTGCCCCATTTTGAAATGATTAAAAATCACCGAAGTAATGTCTAAACCCAATGATTCAGGGCAAAGATAAAAAAGGATCCTGGAACAAGGAAATACCGTTTTCTATTGTCTCAACAACTAGATCAGAATGCAGTCGTAAAATATATTCTAAAAGAGACAGACAAAAAGGTGGTTAGAGACCGCTCAAAAAATGAAATGCTTAAAAGGTTTCGGGTTATTTGAGAGTTATCCAACTTGAGTTATGAGGTTGTAAATTGTAAATCCGAATAATCTTTTTCGGTGGGGGAAAGAATAAGAAAAAAGTCTTTAAATCATAGTCTAATTGATTTGATGATTTTATGGATATGTTTGAAATTCTTTACATAGATATAACTTCGGGTTTTCTTGAGCCGTACGAGGAGAAAACTTCTTATACGTTTCTAGGGAGGGTATTCTTCATCTATCCCAATGAGCCATTTATCGAATCGTTGCAATTGATGCTCGCTCTCGACGAGAAGGAAGAGATCTTCGGAAGGTGGGTTTTTATGATCCGATAAAGAATCAAACCTATTTAAATGTTCCTGCTATTCTATATTTCCTTGAAAAAGGGGCTCGGCCTACAGGAACTGTTCATGATATTTCAAAGAAAGCGGGGGTTTTTATGGAACTCCGCCTTAATCACCAAACGAAATTTCATTAATAAAATATATAAAGATGAAATACATATAAATACATATATATATAATATATATAAAATATAAAATATAAAGAAAGTGTAGGTGACTTGTAGAGAACTTTGTATAAACTTTTCTCTAATATTCTCTCCCCGCTCGTGTTCTATTCATATCACACTTAAATTATTATTGCTATTATAGAATGTCATCTTTTATAACGAAAATTATTATTTATAATAGATCAAGAGAATAAATAAAATAACTGAGTCTTCTTTTTTTATATTACTGTTATTCTTTATATTACTGGGGTGAGGGGGTTTATTGGAATTCTAGGAACAAATAAAAAACACACAACACAAAAGGTTAAGTTTACTTATTTTACTTATATTTAGTTTGATTCATTGACTAAACTCGAGATTTTTTATACTTCTTCTTTTTCTTTAATTTTTTTTTCCGTCTACAGCCTTTTGTATATATGTATGTATATATGTGTATATACGTCGATTATCTGTGTAGTGCCAATCCAACACAAGTCCTTAGTTTTTTTTTTTTTTCAATCCGTTGTATTCTTTTCTCAACATTCATATTGACAACAGTGGATCAAATAAATATAATCCGGTCGTGGATAAATGGATCTTTTTTTCTTTGTCCCTTAGATTTGATTTCATTCAAGTAATGGGTTCGTTGTATTTTCTTTGATACAAGAAGTTTTTTTTGTATGATACAAAAATTCTTTTTTTTTTTTTTAATGAATCTAATATAATTATGGATAACATAAGAGACAAGAGGAAGTCTATAAAAATTTTTAATTGTTTTATTTTTATATTTATTTTTATCTGTATCTGAGAATTTTTTGTATCTTCATCGGATCTGTTCGTTTTATTATGGTCATAATCGATTAGAAATTTTTATATTTTTGTTTTTACTTTTTAATTTTAAATTTTTGATTGCGCCGTGCAATTCAATCTCGTTATTTTTTTTTTTATTGGAATTCCGATTGTATCTACACATTCTAATTATTTTATTCGGGTTGCTAACTCAATGGTAGAGTACTCGGCTTTTAAGTGCGGCTAGCATCTTTTACACATTTGTATGAAGCAACGGATTCGTCCATACCATCGGTAGAGTTTGTAAGACCGCGACTGATCCTGAAATGAATGAATGGAAAAAGTAGCATGTCGTATAAATGGAGAATTCTGAGAATATTTCATTCTTTCCGGATATGCCCAAAACCTTGTTTGAATTGTTTAAATTCTTGACGTGGCAGAACAAAAGAAATTGAAAAAAAAAAATTTAAAGTCGGGTCGAGTGAATAAATGGATAGAGCCCTACTATGGTACCAATTATAGGGAAACAAATAGTAACGAGCTTCTGTTCTTCTTTTTTGAATGATTCCCCGATCTAATTAGACGTTAAAAATATATTAGTGCTTGACGCGGGAAAGGCTTTTCCATGAGTGGATTATCCTTTTTTTATGAGTCCTAACTATTAGCTATTATCCATTATCAGGTGGAGATAAATGTGTATAAGAAGGCAGTATATTGATAAAGATATTTTTTTTTTTTTTCAAAATCAAAAGAGCGATTGGATTGCAAAAATAAAAAGATTTCTAACCATCTTGTTGTCTTAGACTGAACATAAACCAATTAGATGAAAAAAGAGAGGATAGAGAGTCTGTTGATGAGTCTTACCTTTTTCCGAGGTATCTATCTTTTTCTTACTAGAATACCTTGTTTTGACTGTATCGTACTATGTATCATTTGATAACCCAATAAACCCGCTATACCCGGTTCAAATCTAATTTCAAATGGAGGAATTTCAAGGATATTTCGAACTAGATAGATCTCAGCAACATGGCCTCCTATACCCACTTATCTTTCGAGAGTATATTTATGCATTTGTTCACGATCATGGTTTAAATAGAAATAGATCGGATTTGTTGGAAAATGTAGGTTATGACAATAAATCTAGCTTACTAATTGTAAAACGTTTCATTACGCGAATGTATCGCCAGAATCATTTGATTATTTCCGTTAATGATTCTACCCAAAATAAATGTTTTGGGTACAACAACAATTTGTATTCTCAAATGATAGCAGAGGGGTTGGCAGTCATTGTGGAAATTCCATTTTCCTTACGATTACTACGATTAGTATCTTCGGGGACAGAAATTATAAAATATTATAATTTACGATCAATTCATTCAATATTTCCTTTTTTGGAGGACAAATTCCCACGTTTAAATTATGTATCAGATGTACTAATACCCTACCCCATTCATCTGGAAATCTTGGTTCAAATCCTTCACTATTGGGTGAAAGATGCCTCTTCTTTGCATTTATTACGGCTTTTTCTTCACGAGTATTATAATTGGAATAGTTTTATTCCTCCAAAAAAATCTATTTCTATTTTTTCAAAAACTAATCCAAGATTATTATTGTTTCTATATAATTCTCATGTTTTTGAATACGAATCCATCTTACTTTTTCTCCGTAACCAATTTTCTCGTTTACGATTAACATCTTCTGGGGGCTTTTTTGAGCGAATATATTTCTATGGAAAAATAAAACATCCTGTAGAAGAAGTCTTTGCTAATGATTTTCCGGCTATTCGACGGTTCTTCAAGGATTCTTTCATGCATTATGTTCGATATCAAGGAAAATCCATTTTGGTTTCAAAAGATACGCCTCTTCTAATGAATAAATGGAAATATTACCTTATCCGTTTATGGCAATGTCATTTTTATGTGTGGGCTCAACCAGGAAGGATCTCCATAAACCAATTATTCAAGCATTCCTTCGGCTTTTTGGGCTATCTTTCAAGCGTGCGACTAAATCTTTCATTGGTACGGAGTCAAATGCTAGAAAATTCATTTATAATGGATAATGCTATGAAGAAGCTTGATACATTAGTTCCAATTAGTCCTCTGATTGGATCGTTGGCTAAAATGAAGTTTTGTAGCGCACTAGGACATCCTGTTAGTAAGTCGACCTGGACCGATTCGTCGGATTTTTATATTATCGACCGCTTTGCGCGTATAT